ATCAAGCAACTCGGGTTTTGTCGTTCTAGAACATGAGATTTTATAGAAGCAATGAAAAATAGATACGATTAGAACCCAAAAAGGCAGAAAAAAATATATAAAAATTTATATAAGAATTACTATCACTTTCTATTTCTTTATTTCCTTAATTGAATTTTGTTTGATTAGGACCAAGCTACTTAAAAACCTCCGCCCTTTTTAAAATATCCCGAACAGTTCCTGTGGGCTGAGCGCCCTTTTCAAGGAAATATAGAATAGCAGGAACGTTTAAATAACTTTGATTCTTTATCGGATCATAAAAACCCACGTTCCGAAGATCTCTTCCCTCTCTTCGGGATCGAACATCAATTGCAACGATTCGATAGACGGCTCATTGGGATAGATCTAAAGACCCCCCCTAGAAACGTATAGGAAGTTTTCTCCTCGTACGGCTCGAGAAAAAATGATTTTGGGTTTTGTCTACGTATAGAATTATAATTAATGGCAAAGGCAACGGAGTTGATAAAATCAATTAGAATGGGATTTTACTCATATTTTTATTCCTCCTTCCTGAAAAATAAAAAATCATTTGTACCCATAACTCAAGTTGGATAATTCTCAAATAGCTTAAAAGAAAAAAATATTTAGGCAATTTATTTCATTTTTTGAATGGTCTTTAACCCCCCTTTTGTTTGTCTCATTTAAAATACAATCCATTTTGATTCTTTATTATTTATCTTTATTATGATCCAGTTATTGAGACAATTGAAAAAACGGCGTTTCCTTGTTCTGGGATCCTTTTTCTTTGTTTTAAATCAGTGGGTTTAGACATTACTTCGGTGCTTCTTAATCCTTACAAAATGGCAGCAACATACCCCTTTTGTGATTTATTTCTAGCAAAGAATCATACAAACACTCGATTCCCCGCGATACACTTTTAATCGAAAGAGTTTTTTCAATTCCAACAAATTTTCCTTTTTAATTAAAAACTTGACCGAATCGGATTCTTTCTATTTCTATATTGATGATATACTTACGAAGTTGTTCCAATTAATTGATTGATATTAACCCTAGATTCTTGACCCCCGAAAGATGAATCCATACTTTCTACCCGAGCTCCATCATGTACTATATTCATTACAACCTAACAAAAAGAAGGATTCTGGTGAAAACAGAACAGATGTCGGGCCAAGAGCACCTTCATTCTTAGAAAAGATGGCGGATGTAAGAATAAAAATCCACACCGGATCGTGTCCTTCAAGTCGCACGTTGCTTTCTACCACATCGTTTCAAACGAAGTTTTACCATAACAAAACATTCCTCTAATTTGGAACCCGTATGGAATTGATTCAATTATGGAATCATGAATAGTCATTGGTTCCGTCGATACATAAACATATTAATCTATACCCTTTTTTCTTCTATACAAAAGATGGCAAAAAGTTTTCTGAAGCAATCTTAGCAAGACCCCACCTATTATTGTATGTTATTGTATGAATGCAACACTTTACTTTTTATTAAAAAAACTAATAGAAATATAGAAAGAATACGAATATTAATAAATTAATTCTTTTTTACTCTGCATCTTAAAGTGACTCAATATGACCCATTTACCACTTCTTTGAATACCAAAGATTCAACTCAAAAACAATCATTAAAAATTTTTCTAATTGAAAAAGTTTCCTATTTCGACATCATTATTTGAATAAAGTTTTACAGAAAAGACTAAAAATTTGATCATCATAAAAAAAAAAAAAAAAAGAGAGAGAGAGAGAGAAATATCTGTTTCTTTTCGAATTGAACTATCAACGATTTAAAGCAGATAAATGGATTGAACAAAAACCCCATTTTTGTGTGAGATGGATAAAAAAGACTGATCTAAGAGAAGATTTAGGTACTTGTTCTTGTTCTTTCGATTCGAATTTTATTAATAAGATACCTTCCGTTACTAATTAAGAACTATCTATCCCCCGACTCTCTGGGAATACTGAATCAGAACGAAAAAAGGATCCCCTTGGGGAAGGGGGACTCTCTAGGGACAAAGACAAACAAATCCAGATTAGGCCCTTGCTCCTAATTTTTTAGTTTACCCTAACCCAGTCTTAAGAGACTTAATCACATTTAATTTAATGTAATAACCTCCCTCTTGTTTATAATTAAGAGATCCTAATAATTTGGCTACCCTAGAAAATTAAAAAAGATATGAGACGTAAGGTTTTTATTCAAATTAAGTAGCTAACCCCCTTCAATATGAAGGGAATTAACATATGATGCAAAATCCGCCATACTTTATTAAGTTTTTAATTTTTTGAATTAAAAAAGGGGTGTGACCTATGTTACCATCGTATCTTGATCACAAACAAATTTATTTAGTTATATCCGCATGTCGTTTGCACTCAATTCAGTTAGTTCAGTTTGTGAAAAAAAAATATGATTCATAGAAGAATCATTCAAAATAATAAAAGAAACAAGAATGACATTCTATCCAATATTTGGCATTTATACATAATGTTATTATGTT